ATAAATCATTCATTTTTCTAGTACAAGATTAGGGCTAAAGATCTCATCGAAAACTTACAGCAGCTTGCCAAACAAAGGCTAAGAGAAAAAAGAGCACAGGTATGACTGGCATAAAATCAACGATTGGACTCAAAAAGGCATAGGCCTCCGGCAATTTGGCGAAGAAAAAACTACTACTCGAATAAAGGGCATAATTAAGACAGATCAAACTAAAGATATTAAGCATAACGGGCATTTTGTTCTTGGAGATAATTACATTTTGATTGAGTTATTGATATAAGGGAAAAATGAAGAAAGCAAGGCATATCAAAAGTCCTTCTTCTTCTTTTTTTTGAACTTATTCAATCAAAAAGCCTTCCATTCTTAAATTAAATGGAGAATAGAAGAAATCATACTTTCATACAATATCTTAATGGAATTATATGTAATGATCAATAAATTAGAAATTAAGTTTAATTCTATATCTACACGTATCAAATCAGAATTCTAACAACACAATCTAATTGATTCCTTATTTATATATTTGAACTGGAATTGACGAACAATCAATAACAATATTAGTGTTTATTAGTGTCGAATAGAAATCTAAATGGGGCGTGGCCAAGCGGTAAGGCATCGGGTTTTGGTCCCGCTATTCGGAGGTTCGAATCCTTCCGTCCCAGAACATATCTATTTTATCATAACATAATAATAAAAAAAAAGATTGCTTTTTTTTTTGAGTAACCGTCATTTATTTATATTTAGTTTATAAAATATAGTGTAATATTGTAGAATATAATATTTTTTTTTCTTATTTTTAAGAATTCAATTCTTCTCTAAATCTTATGTTTTTCATAAATAGTATAGGGTTCAAATTATATGCAGATATAACTAAATCTATTTGGGATTGGGATCCAATCCAAGCGAGATAGGATTATTGATTACATACCATACAATAATTTGAATTAAAAAAGTCAGATGGCCTTTATCAATCATATATCCATTCTAGCATTTTGATATATCTATCTGCTTTGCTTAAAATTTCGAATATTTATAATAATTTATTATGAGTTCTTGGAAGTGTGAGTTTAGTGAATTTATTCTATCGAGTCACCTGAAGATGAAGATTAAAAACAACTCATTTATTCGTGTTACGTGTTATTTATGTTAAATTACATTCGAAATTTAATATTTTTATTTAGGTAAATAAAAAATATGGAGTTAAGTTGAATTTTGGCTGAGATGTATTTATTCAGAAAAATAAACACCTAACCTATTTATACAATCAATCCATAATATATATATAGATATATAGAAATAACATTAACATATATAACAAGGCAAATACAATAATAATATTAAAAAAAAAAAATAGATAAAAAATAATAAATAATATAATAATATTCTATTTATAATTAATTTAATTTTTAAATTAAAAGATATTAAATTAAAAAATAAATATTATATACTAATATACTACTAAAAATTATAGTAAATAATATAAAATATTAACACATAGATAGTTTTTTTGATATATAATAGAATATCTAATTTTATAGAATTCTAATTAAGAATAGAGACTAAATAGAGTTATATATTTCTATATTCTATGTACCGATTGAACTAATGACTATTCATGATTCCATAATTGAATCAATTGCATATCAGTTCAAAATTTGAGGAATGCTATGGTAAAACTTCGTTTGAAACGATGTGGTAGAAAGCAACGTGCGACTTGAAGGACATGATCCGTTGTGGATTCTTATATCCATCATTTTTGAATAAGTGCTCTTGGCTCGACATCCTTTGTTCTGTTCCACTAGAACCCGTTTTTGTTGGGTTGTAATGTAAATAGTACATGACGAAGCTCGAGTAGAAAGTATTGATTCATTTCTTAAGGGGCAAGGGTCTAGGGTTAGTATCAGTTAATAAGTTGGAACGACTTCGTAAGTATATCTTTGACAGAGAAATCAAAAGGATCCAATTCGAGCAAGTTTCAAACTCAAAAGGAAATTTTGTCGGAATTGAGAAAAGCTTTTCGATAAAAAGTGTATCGTGCGGGAATCAACCGTTCGTATGATTCTTTGATAGAAAGAAAACAAAAAAGGTATGTTGCTGCCATTTTGTTGAAATGAAAGGATTAAAGATCAACGAAGTAATGTCTAAACCCAATGATTCAAAGCAAAGAGAAAGGATTCTGTAAATTCTGTAACAAGGAAAAGCCATTTTACTTGTCTCAACAACCGGATCACAGTATGAAGAATTCCAATAAATTTTAAATGAGACAAAAATGGGTTATAGACCACTCAATAAATGAAATGCCAAAGGATTCCTTTTTGAGCTATTTGAAAATTAGTTATTCAACTTGAGTTATGAGTTACAAATGATTTTTTCAGGAACTGAAAAAAGAAAAAAGGACTTAATTTCTAGTCTAATTGATTTGATGATTTTATGTATCTATTTGCCATTAAAATTTTATCTATATAGATAGATAACTTCGAATCATTTTTTTCTTGAGCCGTACGAGGAGAAAACTTCCTATACGTTTCTAGCGGGGGATTTGCTCATCTAATCTATCCTAATGAGCCGTCTATCGAATCGTTGCAATTGATGTTCGGTCTAGAAGAGAAGGAAGAGATCTTCGGAAAGTCGGGTTTTATGATCCAATAAAAAATCAAACTTATTTCAATGTTCCCGCCATTCTATATTTCCTCGAAAAGGGCGCTCAACCTACAGGAACTGTTTATGATATTTTAAAGAGGGCAGAGGTTTTTAAGAAATTTCGACTTAATCATCAATTAATGAAATAAAAAAAAGAGAATCAAGTTTGCTTATTCGACGTATATTTATTGATTGAATAAGCCCGATATTTTTCCTACTTCTTTTTTTTCCTTACATCTATGCCTTTTTCTATCCATTTAGATTATTTATGTAGTGCCAATCCAACACAAGTTTTTTTCTTTTTTAATTTAATTCATATTGACAAGAGTATATTGAACAAATATAATTCAATCATAAATTGGAATAAAATAAAAAATAAACCAAACCTATGTATTGGACACAGAAAAGAAAAAAATAGATACTTTATTTTTTATTTTATTCCAATTTATGATTGAATTTGCTGTTATACAAAAATTTTAAAATTTGGATTAAAAAATGGAAAATATAAAGATACTTGTATTGTCATCCTATCTGTTTGTTTTTATGTTCAGAATCGATTCGAAAATTTCAAACTTTTTTTTTCGATTTTTTCTAATTCAATGTTTTGATTGACTTATACAATTACAATCCAATTTATTTATTTGGATTCCAATTGTATCTACATACCTTTATGGGGGGTTGCTAACTCAACGGTAGAGTACTCGGCTTTTAAGCGCGGCTAGAATCTTTTACACATTTGGATGAAGCAAGGGATTCGTCCATATCATCGGTAGAGTTTGTAAGACCACGACTGATCCTGAAAGGAAATGAATGGAAAAAAGAGCATGTCGTATCAATGGAGAATTCAGAGAATATTTCATTCTTACCAAATCGATACAAAAGTTTGTTTGTATTCTTGGAATGAAATAAATTTAAAGTTGAGTCGATTGAATAAATGGATCGAGCCCTATGGCTCTAATTGTATTGTAGGAAAAAAAAAGCAACGAGCTTCTCTTCTTAATTTGAATGATTACTCGACCTAATCCGATGTTAAAAATATATTAGTGCCCGATGCGGGAAGGCGTCTCCCATGAGTGGATTATCGATTTATTTAGTGAATCCTAACGATTAGATTAGTCATTTTCCATTAGGGAATGGAGATGAATGTGTAGAAGAAACAGTATATTGATAAATAAAATTTTCCAAAATCAAAAGAGCGATTGGGTTGACAAAATAAAAGATTTCTAACCATCTTGTTATCCTATAACGAAATAAACCAATTAGATGGAAAAAAGATAGAGAGTCCATTGATGAATTTATCTGTCTCCGAGGTATCCATTATTTTTTGCTATAATACTTTGTTTTGATTGTATCGCACTATGTATCATTTGATAATTCAAGAAACCCTCTACTTTGTATTTAAGTACTTCTTGTATTTAAGTACTTTAATTTTCGGTCTAACTTTAAATGAAATGGAGAAATTCCAAGGATATTTAGAACTAGATAGGTCTTGGAAACATGACTTTTTATATCCACTTATCTTTCAGGAATATATTTATGCATTTGCACATGATCATGGCTTAAATAGATATATTTTGTTGGAAAATGTAAGTTATGACAGGAAATATAGTTTCCTAATTGTGAAACGCTTAATTACTCGAATGTATCAACAGAATCATTTGATTCTTTCTGCTAATGATTCTAATCAAAATGAATTTTTTGGACACAAGAAGAATTTGTATTCTCAAATGATATCAGAGGGATTTGCAGTCATTGTGGAAATTCCATTTTCCCTACGATTAATATCTTCCCTAGCAGGAAAAGAAATAGTAAAATTTCATAATTTACGATCAATTCATTCAATATTTCCTTTTTTAGAGGATAAATTCTCACATTTAAATTATATATTAGATATACGGATACCTTACCCCGTCCATATAGAAATCTTGGTTCAAACTCTTCGCTCCTGGGTGAAAGATGCCCCTTCCTTGCATTTATTACGACTCTTTCTTTATGAGTATCATAATTGGAATAGTATTATTACTTCAAATAAATCCATTTCTATTTTTTCAAAGGGGAATCAAAGATTATTCTTGTTCCTATATAATTCCCATATATGGGAATACGAATCTCTCTTTGTTTTTTTCCGCAACCAATCCTCTCATTTACGATCAACATCTTCTGGAGCCCTTCTTGGGCGAAGCTATTTCTATGGAAAGCTAGAAAATCTTGTAAAAGTCTTTACTAAGGATTTGCCCGTTATCTTACGGTTCTGCAAGGATCCTTTCATGCATTATGTTAGGTATCAGGAAAAATCAATTCTGGCTTCAAAAGGGACATTTTATTTGATGAATAAATGGAAATATTACCTTGTCAATTTA